CCATAAATTTGCCGTCAATAGTTAATAGTTAATGGTTCCAATTTTTTTGTCCTGCATTTTTACTTTTGTAACTGAGAATCCACATTTTCTTTTTCAATAGAAAAGAAAAAAGAAAGGGAAAGTTTTTGTTTTTAGATATTGTGTGTCTTGAGATACTATAACCAATTGAAGGTATGGATCCAATCTAAAAATAAAAAGGGGATACTCTCATTTTTTTGTTTGTAGCCTTTTGGCGACATGGCCGAGCGGTAAGGCGGGGGACTGCAAATCCCTTATTCCCCAGTTCAAATCCGGGTGTCGCCTGATCAACAAAAAACGCGAAATCCTATATTCTGTTTTGCTGATATAACTCGACCAATTTTCTCCGGCAAAAACAAGTGTAAGAAAAGGACTCTTGATACTTTCTTGATTATAAACTTGATTATAAACTTCCGGAGGTTTTGTTTTCTAAAGTGTTGTAAATCCTTACGTCTAGGATTCAAGGAAAAACTAGAGTAGTGGAAGGGAATGAGTAAATCTTGATATGGTAGCCCCTCCCCTACTAATAGAGGGGCTACTATCGGAGTCTTGAATTAGATTGGATAACGGGAGTGTTTAATTAACTAATGAATGGTTGTAGAAGGGTTGGAAGATACTTTGTATACAGACTGATGAAAGTCTCTGAGTGTTCAGGCATCCAATCAATATTAGATTGGATGGATAATTGGCTTTTACTTAATAAGGGACACCAAAAGAAAGAAGAAGTCTTATTATTGCTACATGTGAGTAACATTCTTTTGATACTTCCAAAAGTGTTACTGCGTATTTTGCTTGTGCTTAATGGTTCTCGATTTTACTAGAAATCATATAAGAACTTGTTATAAGCGGATTTATTGAAGTGTTTCATCAACGGTGGTGTGTCAGAATTCCCTTTTCCTTTTGACTCTGCACCGGTAATTCCACTATTATTAGTGAACAATAATGGAAAAATTCCTTCCTATTTGTTTCATATTCATAGAAATTAGGGGACATAATACACATGGATATAGTAAGTCTTGCTTGGGCTGCTTTAATGGTAGTCTTTACATTTTCCCTTTCACTCGTAGTATGGGGAAGAAGTGGACTCTAGGGGTACTTCTAATTGGGTTGAGGAATCAAACCGTATCAATTGTTTTCTAGATCGTTTTGCAAAGCCTTTTTAACTATTTTATTAGTCTTCATTTCGAAATTCTTGGATTCTAGTGGAGTAATGTATTCTATGAATAATACCCTTTCAATCAAAATCAAACAAACATTTCAATAATTCCCATGTTCGTATTTCGAAAGTAAAAGGGATACGGATGATAGGCAATTTATTAAAAAAAAAAAAGAATTCTTCCTAAATTTTCTATTTTGATGAACCAGCTCTTACCAGAGTTATATATGGACAATGAGGGACAAGGAACCCCCCCCCCTTTTTTTTTTCTGTATTTGTTTGTTTTTATTTCCTTCCCTCTTTACTGTTACTGTTCAAAGAGAAAAAAAGTAGTTCTTTTATTTAATAAGATCTTGCCTTAGTGTAGTCACATATTGCACACTTACCCCCTGTTTTATTTATTATTTTAGGAATTTTATTTATGCCATGCTTTATTGACTCATTTCATATCATGGATCAAAGAAAAGAAGTTAAATTAAAAATCGGTTCCATGAAATGAAAGAATTAGAAAATCGTAAGACTTGCCTTTCAATTATTTCAGATTGATTGAAATCAACACAAATAAAATAGATCAAGCGAAGAAATAAAATTGAGATACTATGTACATTACATATATTTCATTACATATATTTAATTGATATCGACATGTATGAAGATACATATTGTAGATTCATCTATATTAAGCTTGTATCTTTATACATTACAATAATAGATATGGATAGTATGGTAGAAAGATTCATATTTTTTTTCTACCATACTATCGAGTTTGATAGGATACTGCTGATTCTAGTCCATTCATTTTATTTAATTTATTTAAGACGTGAAATTGGAATCCTTTTTTTCTTAAATCCTTGATAAAAAGTCAAGTTTCATTCAAATTAATCACTTTGACTGACAGTTTTTACGTATATTATAAGTAAAAAGGCGGTAGGAACTAGAATGAACAGCGCTGTAGCAATAAATGCGAGAATATTTACTTCCATAATTTCATTGTTTTTTTTACTTCGCAATAACTCGGGATTTAATCCCATAGAGATGATAAATTTGTCGCTTGTAAATTCAATGCGATGACTTACATTTCAATGACATCGAATCGGATCAATATCATGAATAACAATATCTAAGCTATCAAATCGATTCACCGTCGAGAATTGAATAGTATAACATAGGAAGCTCTTTTATCCACACCGAATACAAAATTGGATTCCTGGCCCAATCAAAAGAATTCCTTTCCTTTATTTCTATATATTCTTTTCCACTCTTTCTTTTCGATAATCTACCGCCTTCCTTGTACAATCATCTGATGATGTATCATCTGACTGCTTTTCCACTTTCACCGTTTACAAATAGTTTACAAATAAACCCCAACAAAAAATGGAAAGGAAAAAATAAATAAAAAAGGCTATCCTTGGGAATGAAATTCTTTCATTTGTATTCCCTTTCACAGAAAATGGAGGGATCAATTGATGTATTTTTTTTTTATTGTATCCGTCGGGACTGACGGGGCTCGAACCCGCAGCTTCCGCCTTGACAGGGCGGTGCTCTGACCAATTGAACTACAATCCCAGGGCAATAAAGAAAAGTGTACAGCATAGATATTCTTATGATTTCATTCAAGCCATTTTCTATTTAAATTTTAGATTCGAATCGCCGTGTTGTAACAAACAAAGGCGCGAGTGATATATTGATATCCATACGGGTATGCGCTTTAGTGAGAGCAACGCGGATTACTAGTTACTAGTAATCCTTTCGTTATTGCCAAATCGATCGATAATCAATTTTAAAATGAAAAAAAAAAAAGAGTCTTTTTTCTTTACTTTACTCTTTCTTTTCATTAAACTTTATACTTAATGATCCTGATATGAATCTAGATCATTATCAAGGTCAGAATTTATGGGAACAAATAAATAGAACAAATAAAAAACAAATAGCGGTAGGGATGGATATATCAGAAAATTGGACTTTTTTTATTCTTCCCTAATTTTTTTGTTTGGCTTTTCTGGAAAACAAAATACAAAAAAATGGGCATTTTATGTTATGGCGGATCAGCGAATTATTGGGCCGAGCTGGATTTGAACCAGCGTAGACATATTGCCAACGAATTTACAGTCCGTCCCCATTAACCGCTCGGGCATCGACCCAGGAAGAATCAATTATAGGTTTATTGATAATCCATGATCAACTTCCTTTCGTAGTACCCTACCCCCAGGGGAAGTCGAATCCCCGCTGCCTCCTTGAAAGAGAGATGTCCTGAACCGCTAGACGATGGGGGCATATTTGCCTGACCGACATCATACTATGCTCATAGTATGAACAGTTTTTTGAAATTGTCAATATAATGGAATGATATGACTAGATCCGAAAGCTTTTTCCATCTTTTATGATTTTCCATTTTTGATTCATGATTTATACTCATAAATCATTCATTTGAATCGCCACTCTATTCTATATAGAAATAAATTAGATATAGAAATAAATTAGATAAATTCAATCTATTATATTATTATATTATATAAATCGATATTATAAAAAGAAACTAGATTATATTAATAATACAAAGTATAAGATCCTTTCGGGAAGTGATTGGTCTGACATAAACATAAAAAGGGGAGTTAAACTTCATTTCTTCCACTTTCATTCTTCATTTCTTCCACTTTCATTCATTGATTCACTCATTATTAAGATTAAGACGAGACAGGCGTATTTCTATCTCACACTAAGCCAGGAAATTAACAAAAAGTAAATCTGGAATTTTGGGAAGAGGGAGCAAGAAGTTATCGAAAATTATGTGTGTTTTTTTTTTTTTCTAAAAATTGGGTTCGGTGGACAAAGCAAATCTCTTCATCACATGTTTCGATAAAATATATTGGATCCATGTCGAATTGCTAAGGTACATCTATTAATCAAATCAAATAAATGAATTTCGTTCTGTTCTGATAAGCCAATTATGATCGGCCTTGAAACAATTCATTGCATTGATATTTATCAAATCCAATATCAATAAACCCATTTTACCCTCTACACGTTAAGTAAATTAGAATTCTCATTCCTGAATGAGCTACTAGCCACTATGAGTCTACTGCATATACTGCATATACTTATATATATATAACTTATATATATATATATAACTTATATATATATATATAAATAGATCTTATCGATTCATTCAGTAATTGAATCGAACGGCCCTTTTAACTCAGTGGTAGAGTAACGCCATGGTAAGGCGTAAGTCATCGGTTCAAATCCGATAAGGGGCTTTTGGCTTTTTTTTTCATAAAACTCCAGTGAAATAGTAGTATTCATATTTAAACGAAGAATAGGGGTGTTGTTTTTATTGGTAATAAAAAACCAACTGTATATGTATAATAATTTAATTAGAAACTGTATAATTTAACTCTAATAAGTTATTATCTAATAAGTTATTATTCTAATGAGTTAGAGTAGAGTAATTCTAAAAGAAAGTTGAACATTTGTTTATTATAATGAATAATGATAAGTCGTCTCTTGAATTGACAAATATATATATATATTTTTATTTTTATTTTGCATTATATTATTCCAATCAAATCCATTGTAAAGAATTGTAAAGATTAGAAATCAACAAAAGAAAAAGTAAGTGGATCTAACCCATTGAATCGTGACTATATCCACTATTCTGATATTAAAATTCGATAGAGATGAAATTGGAACAGTAGATTTCTTTTTTTTTTTCATATTTATTTGGACTCCACAAGAATCTGTCGATATTTCCGATTCAATCTTCTTGTTACTAGGAATAAATTAATATTCTATTCCTTTATAGAGAAAGAGAAACGTTTATTTC